GCCGATTCTACCTTTCCATACATGGTTACCTGATACCCATGGCGAAGCTCATTACAGTACTTGTATGCTTTTAGCCGGAATCTTATTAAAAATGGGAGCATATGGGTTGATTCGGATTAATATGGAATTATTACCTCATGCTCATTCTATTTTTTCTCCATGGTTGATGATAATAGGCACAATACAAATAATCTATGCAGCTTTAACTTCTTCTGGTCAACGTAATTTTAAAAAAAGAATCGCCTATTCTTCTGTATCGCATATGGGTTTGATACTTATAGGAATTTGTTCTATAACCGACGCAGGACTCAATGGAGCCATTTTACAAATCATTTCTCACGGATTTATTGGGGCGGCCTTTTTTTTCTTGGCAGGAACAAGTTATGATAGAATACGTCTTGTTTATCTCGACGAAATGGGCGGCCTAGCTATCCCAATGCCAAAAATATTTACAATGTTTAGTAGCTTTTCTATGGGCTCCCTCGCATTACCAGGTATGAGTGGTTTTGTTGCCGAATTAATCGTATTGTGGGGGCTAATTACCAGTCAAAAATATCTTTTCATCCCAAAAATTCTACTGACTTTTGTAATAGCAATTGGAATGATATTAACGCCTATTTATTCATTATCTATGTCACGCCAGATGTTCTATGGATCCAAGCTATTTAATGCCCCTACTTCTTATCTTTTTGATTTTGGCCCGCGTGAGTTGTTTGTTTCAATCGCTATCTTTCTACCCATAATAGGGATTGGAATCTACCCGGATTTTGTTCTGTCACTCTCAGTTGAGAAGGTTGAAGTTCTTTTATCTAGTTTTTTATAGAGATTTTTACTAAAGAAAAATTGAGATAATTTTTAAAAACTTGTCGGAGAATAGAAAAAGAATGATTTTTTTCTATTCTTTTCAATCAAAGTGAAAAAAATGAATTTTCATTTTAACCCGATATGCGCGGTCTTTAGCGAGAACCGCGCAAATTACTACACTATTGATACTGGATTCACGCAGTTCGTTACAAAGTTTTTTATAGACAGCGCGCGTTAGTTTGTATTCGTAAGAAGCTTCCTTAGCTAGACGTTAATGTAAATGAACCATAACTATGTAGCCCTATTCCTAATAGATTAACTCCAAAATAGCATATCCAAATTATCAGAAACCCCAGAGCCGCCACCAGTGCGGAATTTTCACCCGGGAAATTCTTATTTGTTCGAATATGTAAATAAATAGCGAATATCATCCAAGTAATAAAGGCCCAAATTTCTTTTGGGTCCCAACTCCAATATGATCCCCACGCTTCATTCGCCCAGACTGCTCCTGAAATAATACCCGTAGTTAAAAAAAGAAATCCTAGACTAATCACACGATAACTCCAAAAATCCAACTGTTGAATTAATTGGCTCTTGTAATAATTCTTACCAGAAAAAAAAGAAGTATTTCTTAAAATAGTACTTCTGTCATAACTATATTGGATTTCGTCAAACGAAAATGATTTTAAAAACCGATTACTTTTCTTTCGAAATGTAAAGACTAGAAGTGCAGCGGATAATAATGATCCACACAGAAGAGCGGCATAGCTCAATATCATCATACTTACATGCATTATTAACCACTCGGATTGGAGCGCAGGGACTAATATTGAAGGTTTCTGTATTTCACTTAAAAGACTTGAAGTAGCAAAGCCTTGGGTAAAAATAGTACTCGAGGCGGTTATTGTGCTTAGATTTTGATTTTTTTTGAAATAGGCCACTATATGAATAAGGGAGAAACTCCACGAAAGAAAGATTAATGATTCGTATAAATCACTTAGTGGAAAATGACCGGAATAAATCCAACGAATCACTAATAATCCGGTTAAACACAAAAAGGTCGGTATCATGCCCTTTTCTGATAACTCATATGGTTTTATGAGTTCAGTGACCAATAGGTTGATCAACCTAATTGAAATGACAATTGAAACAATTGAAAAGGAAATATGATTTAATATATGCTCTAAGGTTGAAAATATCATAAAAAAAAAAGAGTAATCCCTTAATTTAAGTAATAAATGAAAAGCGGGAATTGAATTCATTTTTTATTATAAGATCTATTGTCTGGTGTTTTGAAGACGGCATGCCGCTACTCGGACTCGAACCGAGATGCTCTAGCACTGCTTCCTAAGAGCAGCGTGTCTACCGATTTCACCATAGCGGCTTGTTTGAACCCATAATAGGGTATTTATAGTGAATTGTCAAGATTGACAGTGTCACTAAAAATTTTGGAATAACAATTAGTTCCCATTTAACTTCTTGCAGAAATTTAAAACAACAAAATTCATTTTCTTGCGGAACATAAAAGAAACCCTTTTTGCATTTTTCCAACGTAAGACATTGTTTGTATATAAGTTTGTATATAATATACCGAGAGTTTTCTTCTTTTATTGGTCGGGCTGAAATCAAAAATCAAAATTCTTGAGATATATAGATAAAGAAAAAAATATTATTAGCACTTGAATTATAACAAAAAGGTCGATGGGGAAAATAAGACTCCCCACCAACAAAATGAAAAATAGAGTCCTAAAAAAAGGTAAAACCTTGTTTTTTCTTATTGTATTTTTCTTATAATTTTCGAAATTTTCAAATTCTTAATGTTCCATTTTTACATATGAACATCACAAATTTTCTTGTCGCATAAAAAAACTTTTTGATTTGCCAGTAGAAAGAGATTTTCCTAATGACAAAGCTTTTAACGCCGATGAATATCCCTTCCTTTTCCAAATATTTTTACGAATACGCTTTTTTGATCTAGAAGTGCGTTTTTTTGGAACTGCCATTTCAAAACGAAGAGGTGACTCAGTGTTATAGTTGGATGTGAAAGACATCTATTGTTCAAAAGAATTCTTAGTTACTATATCTAGTTATTCTTTTAGTCCTTATCATCACAAAAAAATCTCAATATATGAACCTTGTATACAAAATGCCTACAAATTTATTTGTTCAAAAAGGTTTTTATACTCTAGAAGGCTTCTAAGAACAAATAAGTTGTCTGGGTTAGTAGTACTTTTATTTTTTGTTTTTTCTCAGATATTTCTATAATAAGCTATGATATATAAATCTAATTCGTGGAACTAAAAAAAAGAATCATAATCAATCTCATAAGGAATTAGTTAATAAGTTGAAATAAACTAACTAAAGTGAAACTAAAAAAAATAACGAGTTATTAAGCCGATGACATTAGTGAATTCCACGATTGATATCAGAATCAAGTACTTTATGAGTGTAATTCCTGATGGTTGCTATACAAAAAACCATTGTATTGTTAGGAAAATTTCTATTTTTATTATCTCTTCCTAAATTTGTATATTTTCAAAATACAAATATATTTAAAGAAGTATTTTCTTTTTTACGGAACTTGGTCATATTATTTGACCACGTCTAACTTCTTGAGTTGAATATTTGAACTATTTCAAAAAACTCAGATACAGAATAAGTACGAGTATCAAATGCTAAATTTTTATTTACGTTAATTTTTTTTAGTTAGTGCATATTTTGATTTTTTTATTGATCCCTTTTGAAAGGGGTGGGGTCTAGTTAATCGGAAGCAATTAATTCCGACTAAAAAACTTTTTTTTATGGAACAAACATATCAATATGCATGGATAATACCTTTCCTTCCCCTTTCAGTTCCTATATTAATCGGAGTGGGACTTCTTCTTTTTCCGTCGGCAACACAAAGTCTTCGTCGTATGTGGGCTTTTCAAAGTGTTTTAGTATTAAGTATAGTCATGATTTTTTCGATCAATTTCTCGATTCAGCAACTAAATAGCCGTGCTACCTATCAATATGTCTGGTCTTGGATTCTCAATAATGATTTGTCTTTAGAATTTGGCTACTTAATCGATCCGCTTACTTCTATTATGTCAATATTAATCACTACTGTTGGAATTTTGGTTCTTATTTATAGTGATAATTATATGTTTCATGATCGTGGATATTTGAGATTTTTTGCTTATATGAGTTTTTTCAGTACTGCCATGTTGGGATTAGTTACTAGTTCCAATTTGATACAAATTTATATTTTTTGGGAATTAGTAGGAATGTGTTCATATCTCTTAATAGGATTTTGGTTCACACGTCCTGTTGCAGCAAATGCTTGTCAAAAAGCGTTTGTAACTAATCGTGTTGGGGATTTTGGTTTATTATTGGGAATTTTGGGTTTTTATTGGATAACAGGGAGTTTTGAATTTCGGGATTTATTTCAAATATTCAATAACTTGATTTTTCATAATGAGTTAAATTTTTTATTTGTTACGTGGTGCACTGTTTTATTCTTTTCTGGTGCCGTTTCGAAATCGGCACAATTCCCTCTTCATGTATGGTTACCAGATGCGATGGAAGGACCGACTCCTATTTCGGCTCTTATCCATGCCGCTACTATGGTAGCCGCGGGAATTTTCCTTGTAGCTCGACTTTTACCTATTTTCATTATTATACCTCACATAATGAATTTAATCTCTTTAATAGGGATAATAACACTATTTTTTGGAGCTACTTTAGCTCTTGCTCAAAAAGACATTAAGAGGGGTTTAGCCTATTCCACCATGTCTCAATTGGGTTATATGATGTTAGCTCTAGGTATGGGGTCTTCTCGAAGTGCTTTATTTCATTTGATTACTCATGCTTATTCGAAAGCATTATTGTTTTTGGGATCGGGTTCTGTTATTCATTCAATGCAAACTATTGTTGGTTATTCTCCGACTAAAAGTCAAAATATGGTTTTTATGGGAGGTTTAAAAAAACATGTACCAATTACCAAAAGTGCTTTTTTATTAGGCACACTTTCTCTTTGTGGTATTCCACCTCTTGCTTGTTTTTGGTCCAAAGATGAAATTCTTAATGATAGTTGGTTATATTCAGCAATTTTTGCAATAATAACTTGGTCTACGGCGGGATTAACCGCATTTTATATGTTTCGGATCTATTTACTTACTTTTGAAGGACATTTAAATGCTCATTTTCAAAATTTC